AAGAACAACAGACCTTGGACACGTAAAGGATCTTGAAGTACTATTTCCGCATCCCCCTGACCAAATCCACCTACATTAGGATTACTTGTTAATGGCTGATCCAGTTTGATAGCTTCACCTTCTGAAACAAGAAGTTCTGGTCCTGGAGGTATAATATCAATCACTTCACGTCCATCCAGTGCATCCACTATAGTTATTTCATATCCCCCTTTTTCTTTCCGTATGATTTTTTTTACCATACCTGCTGCTGTAGCATTATACACATTATTATTACTCTTGCTCCCGTCGAGATAAATTTGACCCCTTCCCCTGTTCCCGCCTACGTATATGGGATATTTTAAGAAATGAACATCTCTCGTAGTAGTGGGATCCGGAGAAAGTATAGGAAAGGTGATTTCATTATATTTCTGACCAGGAACGGGGCCTACCACAATAATATTTTTTTTTGTAGGGCGGTAGTTTTGAAAAGACAGATTACCTATTTTTTCTTTAATCTCAGGCGAAATACGATCTGGGGGTGCCAATTCAAAGCCTTCCGGTAAAATAAGAACAGCCCCCACATTCAAAGCCCCCTTTTTACCATTAGCAAGAACTTGTTTCACTTGCATATCATAAGGAATTCGAACAACTGCTTCGAATACAGTATCTGGAAGTACCGCTTGTGGAACCTCAATATCTACGGGCTTATTAGCTAAATGGCAATTGGCACAGACAATACGACCGGTTGCTTCTCGCGGATTTTCATAACCCTGCTGTGCAAAAATGGGATATGCATTTGAAATGGGTGCTCGAATTATTATATATATCATGATCGATATGGAAATGGATCGAGTAATCTCTTCCTTTATCCAAGAAAAAGCATTTCTAGTTTGCATGGTTTAATCATTGATCCTGAAAATTTCTACAATAAGATTAGGTAGGTCACTCACATAGTTTCCTATCCAAGATGAGGAACCCCTTTTTAATTTAAGGGGGTTAAAAAGAAAAAAAAAAAAGAAAAGTTATCTAAAAAAAACTTTTCATTAAAATTTGATAAGTGGATCGTTTTTCCAGTCAGTCATTCATTGAATGATAAATTACTACAAGTGATGGAGATACGCGATTTAAATAACGGAAAATTAAATATTTTAAAATTGTATCTAAAATAACTGGAAAAGTGGAAACAAGACCAGATATTATTTGATCATTTTGAGCAAGTCCAAAATCTTTATAGACAAAACCAATCATTAGTTCCCAACCATGAGTTGAGTGGAATCCTATACATAAATCAGTTAATAGAAGAATATAAAAAGCTTTTATTGTGTCACTTAAATTATATATAAATTCTCGAACCCAAGAGTTAATAAGAACAAGTTCTTGATTACCAAGAATGGAATAACCACTTAGAATAAAGAAACATATTATATTTGTCGAGAAGTTAAAAATCGTATTGATACGATCTTCGTTGTGTGTTTTGATTAATTGGATTGTTTCTTTATAGATTCCGGTACGAAGGTTTTGTAAATGTGTTTCCGGACATTCCTTTAACATTTCATCTAAAAAAAACAGTTCCTCAAATTCTATGAATTTTTTTAGAATACTATTTTCTTGAATCTCATTCAAGAAAATTTCGGATTGCCTAGTATTCCATGAATTAATAAACCAAGATTCAATACTTTTCTTAAATGTGAACGATATACACCAGGGCAAAAAGACTATGGATGTAAGATATAGAAGAGGAATGAATGTTTTCTTTTTTGTCATTTTTCGTCTTTAATGAACTCAACGTCATCTCATTCGTCAACTCTATATGATAATAATTTCCCTTAAGCATAAGTTCTATTACAAGTTATAGAGTTTATATATTCTCTCATTCTTTTTTACTTGCAATTCGGGAGTTAGTCCTTGCCTTATTGAATTTATAAAGAATACATAAATCGAATAAGAAATCGAAAGAATTCACTGTCAATTCAAATGAAGAAAAAAATCTTGTTTTTGAAAGGATATCAATTGCTAAGATTTGAAGAGAAAATTCTGACTTTTCATGAATACACGAAAGAGCACTTCGAGTTATGAATATAATAGTAGGATTTCGAAACAAAAGAACGTCCTATCTATACAAATCGAAATATTTTGAAAAAAAAAAGAATCTTTTTTTTTTTCAAAATATTTAAATCGGTACACGAAATAAATAAGGACAATTCTGAAGCTTTTTGTGCAATTTCATTTCTAGTTAAGTCCAATTGTCGTCAGTACAAAAGTGGTACACCCAAAAACCTAGCTATTTCAGCAGCTTTATCTGCAATTTGTTGTGGAATCAAATTATCTTCAATACGAGTCAAGGGAATAAACCCCTGCTCTATGGTTTCCATATAAATAATACTCTCATAAGTAAGGGTACGAGTAAAAATACTCCCTTCTATAACTCCTGTTATTATTCGGATGGATTGAACCTCTTCCATAGGTACTTCAAGAATAATACGACGATTTTTTCCAGGAAATCCCCAACGCAAAAAAAGAACTTTTTTATTTTTTTTATCGAAGCGATCATAACCACTACCTACATCCCAAATAACAATGACCCACAAATATAAACTAATAAGGAGACCCGCTATTCCATAGAAAAACAGCGTGATCCCTTGTGGAATAAATGGAAAATAAATAGAATCCGGAATAAATGGAAAATCACTAATTTCCTTATAAAAAAAGAACAAATCCATACCAATATAACTGAAAATTGCAAGCAATAACAACCCCAATGAACCTAATAAAATGATAAAAGCCCAAAAGAAATTACTTCTTTTTCGAGTCTCTGGTACATAATAGACCAGTAAATCGGGTGATCTCACTATTACGAATATACTCACTCCCACCTTACCTACCCTACATGGGTGTTTTTTTTAATTTAAAAAAAAATAAATCCTTATTTAAACTAATTATTATTCAAACGAAACTCAATTTCCGCTTTCTTTGTTTCTAAAGTAACTTGTCACTATTTTAATGTAAACCTTTAGGATAAATTCATCGAATTGCTTCCAGATCTAAAAAAAGTATATGAGATTTGTCCCTACTTACCTTATCTAAAAAATTTTGTTTTTTTGAATATAAAGAAATAAAGACGCCATTGCAATTGCCGGAAAAACTAGGCCCACTAAAGGAACAAAAATGGAAGGAAAGTTTATCATAAAACGGGTACCTCGATTTACTATTTGTACCTTAAAAATATTAAATATTATTGTTATTTTCTATTTTTCTTCTTATTTATATTGTTATAAAGATAGTATATAATCACTAGAATTACTATATGGTTATACTAAGTATATAGGAATTAGAGTGATTATAGCTAATCCAAAATATCTATATATATAGATATAGATAGATATGGACATATTATATAATTAGCTATATATGTTGAACTAAATAAAGGGATTTATTTCATTTCACCTTCCATTTCTAAAAGAAACAAACATATGTATCATAATACACCCTTTTATTATTCTTTTAATACTTTGATCCTGTATGTTTTAATTTGTTCTTTTTTCATAATTTCTTTTCTTTGACTGAAAAATAATAATTTTTTGCTTTTCTTTGCTATGCCTTATTTTTCAGTCAAAGAAAAGAAATTATGGAATTGAAATAACTCACTCAGAACTCCCTTTAAAAGAGAACGCGGTACGATTGAATCGAATAAGCCCTTATGGAATAAATATTCAGCTGCTTGTGAACCTTCGGGTATTGCCTTCTTCAATGTTTGTTCAATTACTCTTTTACCCGCAAATGCAATATAAGTATTTGGTTCCGCAATAATGATATCCCCCAACATGCCAAAACTAGCTGTCACCCCGCCAGTAGTAGGAGATGTAAGTATCGATACATAGAATAACTTTTTATTTGTTTGATAATCATATAAAGCAGAAGAGATTTTAGCCATTTGCATCAAGCTCAAACTTCCTTCTTGCATACGCGCCCCTCCAGACGCACATACCAGAATAAGAGGTAAAAGTTGATTGGTAGCATATTCTATCAAACGGGTGATTTTCTCACCTACTGTGGATCCCATACTCCCTCCCATAAACTGAAAATCCATAATTCCAATTGCTACAGGAATACCATTTAGTTGACCTGTACCTGTTTGAACAGCCTCAGTTAATCCCGTTTTTCTTTGATAAGAATCAATACGATCTTTATAAGGTTCCTCTTCTGAATGAAATTCAATGGGATCCTGAGAAACCATGTCTTCATCCAGAGGATTCCAAGTACCCGGATCAATCGAAAGTTCGATTCTATCAGAACTGCTCATTTTCAAATGATATCCACAGTATTCACAAATATAAATTTTGGATTTAAAAATTTTTTTATAATTTAATCCATAACAATTTTCGCATTCAATCCACAAATTCTTATATTCTTTACTTTCATCGAGATTATTAGAACTTTTACCTTTATTAGAACTTTTACCTCTCGTAGAATCATTATCATTTGTATCATTCGTGGTAGTTATTATACTAGAACTCGAATTCTCATTTTCACTACAATTTCTGCCCTTACCAAAAATATAACTATAAAAATAACTTTCATTGTATTTATCACTATCACCTAAAATGAAACTATCAATACAGATTTGAGAATCAAGATAACTATCAATGCAACTATTAATGTTATTATTCCAACGAAATTTAGTATCATACATGTAATGATCGTCATCATTCTTAGAAACATTATTCAGATAGCTAGAAAAAAAACATTCCTGTTCACTTAAAAAAGAATCATCATTGCCAATATCCAAAGTTTTATTTTTTTTAATATTTAAAAATATGGAAGAATTTTTCCTCTTATTATCCCTAAGTATAAAAGTTTTATCAGATAGGAAATTCTGCATCTTACTTACACTTACTAAATAATCCAAATAACTGTAACTAGCATTGTCACTATCATTCCAACTATGAACTTTTTTATCCATATTAGTTAAAATTTGGGGGTCTTCACTTACATAAGTATTTTGAATAGGACCAAGACTATCCATTGATTCACGAAATTCACACCTGTATTCTAACTTCTTATAAAACAATATAGAATTGAACCAACATTTTTCCATAGAGTTTTTTCCTCTATAACTCTATAAAATATATATATATATAATAGATGTATAGTCATAATAGATGTATAGTCATTGGATGAAAAATAAAAGAAATATTCCATTTTTAATATTCTATCTCATTCTTTACTATCAAAAAAGTATATAAATCAAATAACTAGGATTCGTAACTGATAATAATAAAGAGCGGGTCGTAAAATAAATGCTAATAAAATAAAAATAAGATAAAATATTAAAAAAATTCTTTTTTATAATTAAAAAAAAAACCTCATTGGGGGTAATGTATTTCTAAGTCCAATTACTTACTTCACTTAGTAATTATTATTTCTATTTTTCCTATATTCTATCTTTGATCTGTATCCATTTGTTCATTTTGTTTTGATTTACATTCTATATAAACAACAAAAAAGATTAGGTATGAATATAACAAAAGAGCGGGGGGATAAAAGATAAAAAAGAAAAGCGTTTTTTAAATCTATATACAAGTCATCCACACCCCTCTTTTTTTTATTTCATTAATTGAATTTCGTTTGTTGATTCGAGCTAAGTTCCATAAAAACACCTGCCTTTTTTGAAATATCCTGAACAGTTCCTGTAGGTTGAGCGCCTTGTTCAAGGAAATATAGAATAACAGGAATATTTAAATAAGTTTGATTCTTTATTGGATCATAATAACCCACTTTCCGAAGATCTCGCCCCTCTCTTCGGGATCGAACATCGATTGCAACGATTCGATAAACGGCTCATTGGGATAGATATAGATGAATAATGCACCCCCCCTAGAAACGTATAAGAAGTTTTATCCTCGTACGGCTCGAGGAAATAGAAAATTATATCTATGTATAAAATTATGATGTCAATCAATAAAATCATCAAATCAATTAAACTATGAATTAAGTATTTTTCTTTAGGAAAAAGAAAAAAACAACTCCTCATATTTGTAACCCCATAACTCAAATTGGATAATTATCAAATAACTAAAACGAAAACAAAGCCTTTAGCTATTTAGCTATTTCATTTATTGAGTGGTCTCTACCCCCTTTTCTTGCCCGTCTTTCGTTTCTTTATAATCTTTTTTTTTTTCGAATAGAATGGATGAGACAATTTGAAAATGGTATTTACTTGTTCCATGATCTGTTAGCTTTTATTTGAATCATTGGGTTTAGACATTACTTCGGGAATCTTAAATCTTTTCAAAAATGGCAGCAACATACCATTTTTCTTTCTCTGAAAGAATCATACAAAAGGTTAATTCCCGCGGATAAACTTTTGATCTAAATAGTTTTACTAATTCCAACAATTTTTTTTGAACCTTGCTCAAATTGGATCCTTTCGATTTTTCTATCAAAAATTGACTTACGAAGTTGTTGTAACTTATTAATTTTCACTAACCTTAGATACTTGCCCCTGAGAAATGAAAAACTCGAGCTCCATCATGTACTATTTACATCATCAACCCCTTCCCGCCCCCAAAACAATAAGTTCTAGTGGAACAGAACAAATCAAATGATGTCGAGCCAAGAGCATATTGATTTCTATATACTAGAAAAAAAATGGCGGATGTAAGAATCCACAGCTAATCTAATCAAGTCTTTCAAGTCGCACGTTGCTTTTTACCACATCGTTTCAAACGAAGTTTTACCATAACATTCCTTTAGCTTGGATCCAGTATGTAATTGATTCAATTATATGGAATCGTGAATAGTCATTGATTCAATCGATACATAATAATCGATCCTTTTTACGTCTCGGTTTTTCTTCTATAATAACGAAAACTTTTTTTTAAATCAACACGCAAAAAAATGAAAATTAACTCGATATTGTATCAATCCATTTTCGACTCTATTTTTAAAATTTGTAAAGTACAAAAATTGGGAATTTCTTGAAAAAAAAAAATTATATATAATATATATCTATAATATATATCTATAGTTATATATAGTTACATAGATAGATAGTTATCCACAATATATAGTTATCTACAATGATTACATTTAAAAGAAAGGAAAAAACTCGACTTGTTTTTAAATTTACATTTTCGACAGCAAGTCGATTTAAATTAGAGACGAATAATTCAAAAATAAAGGGGGGGATAATATTTATCCTGATATCCAATTTGTATTCAAATATGATATACATCATGAATGGATATCATCTGGGACGGAAGGATTCGAACCTCCGAATAGCGGGACCAAAACCCGTTGCCTTACCGCTTGGCCACGCCCCATTTTCGATTTGACACTAATAAACACTATTATTGATATTGGTTTTTCGTCAATTCCAGTTCAAAAATTTCTATCGAAAAATTTGTTGTTAGGATTTTGATATGCGTATATCTATCTATCTATATATATAGCATAAAACTCAATTTATTGATCATTACATAAAATTCAATTAAGATATTGTATAGAAGATTTCTTCTATTTTTGATTTCAGAATAAAAAGATTTTGAACTTATCCAGTTCAAATCAAAGAAGTATTTTGGAACATCTTATCTTATTTGATTCTTTTTTTTTTTAGTTTTATTCATATCATAAATGAATATTAATTGTAATTGATTTTATTTATTGTATTTTTTTTTTTCATTTTTAATTTAATATATATATATTATATATAATACAAAAAAATACAATAAAAATGAAAATTCTAATATAATAATAAAAAAAAGAAATAAATTTTATTTTCTTAAAGAACAAAATGTTTGTTATGCTTAATATCTTTAGTGTGGTCTGTATTTATATTCACTCCGTACTTTATTCAAGTAGTTTTTTCTCGGCGAAATTGCCCGAAGCCTATGCTTTCTTGAATCCAATTGTAGATATTATGCCAGTAATACCTGTACTTTTTTTTCTCTTAGCTTTTGTTTGGCAAGCTGCTGTAAGTTTTCGATGAGATCTTTAATTTGAGTAATGTCTTAAAAAAAATTCAGAATTTATTAGAAAACTAAAATTCGAACATTTTCACAATTTTTAAGATCAGATAAGTCTTACAGTGTGAATTCTCAATTTCAATATTCAAATTTTTTTGTATATACAAAAAAAAAATATGGACCATCTCATCATCTACATTTTTTAATTGAGAAATCCTAATCCTATTATTCGATTGGAACCCACCACCAATATCATACCTCGATTGCAGATATGAAAGAGTATTTTTGATAATCGGAATTATTGAGAAATTGGAATCAAGGCTCGACTCTTACTACAAATCCAATCCATTTCCGAAACACATATATACTCGCATATATACTTTAAGTATATATATATCCTCAGAATCACTTCATTTTTTAGAAACTTAGTATTTATTAAAAGAAACAAAATGTGTAATATAAGAGAATCTATTCTCTTTCTTTGTCGTTTTTAATTATCTTGGAGATTTTATAATGCTTACTCTAAAACTATTTGTTTACACGGTAGTGATATTCTTCGTTTCTCTTTTCATCTTCGGATTCTTATCTAACGATCCAGGACGTAACCCAGGACGAGAAGAATAAGAAAAAAATGGATTCTGTGTTTTTCTTGCTTGTACTGGATTTTAAAATATTTTCAGAATTTTATCTACTTTACATCTTTATCTTTAACTAGGAAATCAAAAATCAAAGAAACAAGTAAAACAAACAAAGACGTTCCGAAAAAAATACCAAATCATCAACGGAAACGGAAAGAGAGGGATTCGAACCCTCGGTACAAAAATTTGTACAACGGATTAGCAATCCGACGCTTTAGTCCACTCAGCCATCTCTCCCCAATTGAAAAAATAGAATGACTTTGTTTATGTGATATAACATAAACAAGAAGAACAAAAAATGGAACTTAATATAATAAAAAAGAGACTTCTTTATTATCTTATTTTTTATCTTATCTCTTTTTTGTATTTTATTTCTATAAATTATTATATTATTTTATTCTATAACTATAAATTATTATATATTTTTCGATTTTTGAGTTTTTATTTTTCTACAGTCAAAGAGCCCGGCCAGTACCTAGTCGGGCTCTTTTAATTCCCATGAATATTGAATAACAATGATTTATTTGAATGTATTTTATTTGAAAAAAAAAATACTTGTAATTAAAACACGATCAAACAAAAATCAGAAATACACGGATTGATTCCTATGATATAAAACCAAAATAATGGATATCTAGATAGATATCTATATCTGTCAAAAAACACCTTTAGCAAAAACAAAATCCAAAAATGTAATTAAAACCCCGTCTCATTTCGTTAGGAGATCCTCTAATGAACCATGTGAATATTCTAATTATTAGAATATTACGCCCCTCTGTTTTCTTTCTTAATTATGTCTGATTGCTTTGTTCGACAAAAGATACAATAATTGTATTGTAGCGGGTATAGTTTAGTGGTAAAAGTGCGATTCGTTCCTTGGACCCTTTTATAGTTAAGGGATCCCCCATTTGATTAAAATCCTGATCAAAAACTTTATTTCTTACTTAAAGGGAATCCTTTATATCTCGAAACGAATAATTTGCGGTATAATATACATTATCGTAATTTGTATACAAGAAGAATCAATTCGAAATTGACAAATTGAGTTCTAAAATTATGAAACATAAGTTTTTGAAATTGGATCAATAATCCGAGTTTTTTGAGTATGAGTAAAGCATCTATGGAGAAAGATATAGAAAGTTTATTTCTAATCGTAACTAAATCTTCCATTTTTTGTATAGTAGAGATTGAAGCAAAATAGCTATTAAACGATTATTTTAGTTTACTAGAGACATCAACATATTTTTTTTAGCTCGACGGAAATTGTATTCTTTTCCTAAAGATTCTCTTAAATAGAAATAGAGAACGAAGTAACTAGAAAAAACATAGATTGTTATAAAACTGCTCTTCTAGAGGGATCATCTAAAAAGCAAGGTGTTTTAAAAACCTATTCATACAAAACAAAAAGGCTGACATAGA